GAATAGTAGCACCTGTCAGAAAGAGGGGAAATCGTGAGACCTAGAATTCCAAGACAAGTTCTCAAAATAGATCTAATTCCACCGAGCTGTTGTAATGATAAGATCTCTTCGCAATTCACCGAGAGCCCCCCGATTGCCCTCTAAAACTCATTCATGGCATGGGACGCCCTCTCAAGCTGACCCAAATCTCGCTTTTACTTACTACTCATGTGTCCCGGTCAGAGAACGGACCGCTTTTGCTTATAAAGATGAATCAAGCGAGAATGCGCTCCAGTATAAAACAGGTGGTGAAAAGGATCAATTCAGAGAATGAATAAGCCCTTTCTTATAAAGATGGGGATAGCACACAGGAAAATGCGATTGTAACCAAATGCGGAGGTGAACCATATGAATTCATTCCATGAATAACCTGCCTTTGCTTAGGGGGATAGCATGTCGCAAAATGGAATGCGCAAAAGAGTGAAAGCACGGTTCTGAAAGAACGGCGGCCGCTAAGGTTACGAAGTCAAATGTGTTGAAATCATCCATGGAGGTGTCACGAAGTGCACCCGATCTCCAATAGCTCATGGAATGGAATAGTTTGGGGTGCATCGATTCGCGAATTCCAGTACCAATCTCAGCTATTGGGGAAACCTGACTTCTTTTTGAATATAAGGGTAAATGCCTACCGAACAGATTGATCGCAGATATTGCATTGTGCTCAGTAAAAGCGGCTATTCCACCTACGTGGAAAGCCTTACTTTCCTTTTTTTTACTAAGAAGACGGGGTTAAATTTGGAAAAGTTACGTCTCACCTAGGGGTGATTTCTTACTTTCTCATTTTCGCTCTACTCCTTCGGAGCCTCCACTTTTTAAATAATTTTATTTCGCCTAGCGGTCAAATCGGTCTTTTTTGAACTCGTAATGACCTGACCGATCTTCCATAATCGCAGCAGGTCTTCGCTCCCGGGATCGGTCCGATTGAAAGAAATCCATTCCCGCCTACCGGAGATTTCTCATTCCACCTATCCAGACAAGCTCCCTACGGCCGATGCCGCCGAGTTCCCTTTGAAGGATCGACTCATGGCACTGAAATTCCACTGCAATCTCAACAAATAGGATTGCAGCAGAACGCTTGATAGCGACTCTCTATGGGTCCATGGTACGTAGGTCGCAAAGCGTAAAAAAGACATTGCTTTATTTACAATGAAATAGACGGCTTTATTATGAACGCCCGCTTTCTCGCAGCCTTAATCCCAGAGGTGAAATCGGATCTACCTTATTTGATTTCATAGAAAAGAATTTGTGCTACGAAGAGCCGGGAAAAAGCGTTTTGTGCAATTCAATTTGATCTCGAGGTGAATCGTGAGACTGAAGCGGTACAGGAGAATTTCATTGAAATAGTGGCCTCCGCCTTCTTCTCCCAGAAAACGGATGCTTTTGGGACTTTGCGATCATCCCACTCAACAAAGAGACTAGCGATACTGATGGCAAAGCGGGGAGAAGGACCCATGTGTGGAAAGACGCCTCCCGGGGATCTGTGTATGACAGGGCGTTAGCTTCAAACGAGCCACTCGGCATACAGGTAGTCTCGCTGCAAATGTATTCATAGGTATTTCTTTCTCCCGTGAGTCCCGGTAAGATCCGCTCCCCGATTTTGATTCTACCAGAGGAGCAGTTCCTTATTGTTTTTGTCCAGATCCGTTCCTACAGCTGTGCAGCAAGCCAGAAAGAAATCGTTGTTTGTAATGGATCATAGTCCGCATGTTGGCTCATTGCTTGCATGATCTTTCTTTTATCTTGTTTTCTTTCATTTCCCTCTGGACTACTTGACACACATGCGCTGAGTTACTTATGAAAAAGCCGTCTACTCATTTCATTGTTAGCGAGTAGGTGGCAGCTAAATAGAGCCTCGTGTCTCCATCGGGGTACCCCATCTGACCGATATATGAGGCCCGCGGACTCACGTTTTACCCTTGAGAGTTATGGGTAACCTAGATCTGATTGAACGTAGGGATCTAAATAATGGACGTACAATACATTCTAAGTTGATCCAGGAAATGTAAAAGACTTGATAAATTGGGCCATACTTCTCGTTACGGACTGCCCCCGCTGTCTCCCGGTGAACTACTAATAGGCGAAAGAGTTATCAAACAATGAAAGAAAGGGACAGTTAAAAGATACTTTTTGAGCTCATTATCAGTCACTTAAACAACTTCAAGAACATCTGCGCAACTTATTCACACAATATCCCCTGCACGCTCTCAGAGGAGAACCCAATTCCCCAGGTGTGGCGTGCGGTTTATGGAGGGGGAGGAGACAAGAACGAGAACATACTTTCATTTTTTGAAATGTCTTAGCTGCTGCTCGATCGTGTATAACGTCCCAACATTCATTACTAAGTATCCGTTCATGTACGAGGCGGAACAGGTAATAACCTGCCACTTATAGAGTGACCGCTTTATTTATCTTTCTAGACGAACCAACAACGGGCCGGTAAGGTTTTGCGCTTCTTCTGTATTGGGACGCCACTCGTAAAAGGACGTCAATGCAATTTCCCGCACAATTCTACATAAGATGTAACGTCAATTACTATCTTTTTGTATGGACAGACAGTGAGCTGACGACAGTTTATCCGCTATTAAGTTCATACGAGAATCTTTCATTTCTCCTCTCACCGTCAACGATCGTATGAAACAATAGATGCTTCATAATAAAGTCACTCAATTAGTAGTCTGGAATCCCTCCGATGCGGTCAGATAGGAAACTCGTATTGTCTCATAGCATTCGCGCAGGTCTCCGTAGTGAAGCATAGGAGGAAAAACGGATTCCGATAAGGCCAGAACTGATCCCGTATCTGTTACAAAATCTCCAAATCAGAATACAAAAAGAGGGTCCCATCTCAACCGCCGGCCCTTTCTCGCGTAAAAGCCATTTTCATCCCACTGGCACCAACTAATACCGTACACGCAAAGAAAGAAAACATGTGCTTACCTACCACATTTCATCAAACCTATAAATCCTTGGAATTCTCATATAGCGTCGTATACCTCCGCGCAAACACTACTGCCAGCCAATACAAATATCTTGTTAGAACGAGCCAGAAATGACCAACTTTCGCGAGCATTCTTTGTTGCCTCTTTTCGGTTTCCTTTTACGAAAGTAGATTGATCCGATTGACAGAAGGAAATAGGGACGCCCGAGGCATGCGCTAAAGGCGGATTAGAAAGACAACGTACTAGTCTTAGCGTGAGAAGCATATTTTCTAACCTCTTGTAATCCGCTTGGCCACATATTCTACTAAGAAAGAAGAAGGCAAACTAGTTGGGAAAGGCCTGGAAGTTGCGATATGCCAAGCACCTATTCCTAGAATCTCTTTTTTGAGCGAATGACTCTATTTGCCAGTCGTACGGAAAGCTCAAACAAATCTTAAGGTTCGATCTCGGTTAGTTTGATTTCTCGCATTCATCATCCAGAGGGGTGTCAGATAACATAGTAGCCCCCACTGTCTCCTCTCCCTTAAGAGGCTGGACAGGGATCCCTGGGTTGAAGAAACTTTTTTACTTATGCTGGATCACGAAGACGGGCCATTCTCCGTCTTCTTCTTTCTAGAAGGGGGATCCGATCAATGACATCGCAACCAGGTTGGTCTCATAGTTGTGCCTTCGGGCGGGACATGTTGGTCACGGTTTAATGCGAAGTATGGATCATCTAGTGGTTCGCTCGCTCCGCTAGACAGAAGAACGGAATCGTAGCCTTCAAGCTGACGTCTGAATATCTCATTCATAATCCGACGAGTTAAATGAGAAAGGGGCGGTTTCATAGCTCTAGCTTGCTGCGTCAACTGGCCCTTGGTCATCCTTTATGTGAGGTAGCTTGTCTCCTCCAGCTTGTCTGGTTAATGGGGCTCTCTATTCAAAGATTCAAGAAGTCACTCCGCTTTCTGGGATGGAGAAGTTTCCCTTTCTTTGATTCATTCGCCCTACGTGATCATCTACTTTCTTCCTTGTAGTAATGTATCAATCCTTCTATATGATGGCATTCTGTAATTCCATTCTTCCTTTCTTTGACCTGCGCCGATCCACACGGAGAATTGAACATACTTTCTGAGCTGCGTACGTCTTCTGTCTTTTCCTTGCGGGGTAAGTCTTTTTTATAACAATAAATAAAGGGAAGTGCGCCGGGAAAGCAACCGGGGATGCTGGTTCAATTCCAGCTTGTGAATCAAAGAAAACAAAAAGGGGAGGCGCACCGACCGGAAGTGAGGAGCTAGAAAGCATCGATTTCCAGGTCTATCTATTAGACGATATTTTACCGATGTGAGTGCCGAGTTGTTTCGAGTATCAGAATCCGATTCTCGCTCAGCTCCAGCTTCACAGGTTGGATATGTAGGAAAATTTTCCGGGGGAAAACATTGATGGATTGAGTCGGTCAACTGTAATGTAAAGAACATAAAGGAGAGACTTTCCAGCCCATGTGTGTAGCATCTGAGTTTTCCAGCACTATAACTGAACTAGTACCTTACTAACCATAAAATCAATGACTAAAACTATCCAGTATTGACGGCTTCTTCCCCGTCCAGAGTTTCACTTCACTAACTTGAAAGAGACTACTCCTCTGGAAGGAACGACTCTATATAAAGAGACGCGCTACGACGCTGGATACTCATAAAAGTAAATTGATCCCGCGGGGACGGAAATCAAAATCGGGCAGGAGTCGCTCAATCAAAGACAGTTCAATTCGATCTTAGCCGATCTAAGGTTTACCCTCTCTCCGGCCCCGTTTTGGTGCACTATTGGGGAGCTCACTGGGCCCGCCGCTTTCTCAATCGAAAATGGAAACTGTCAAGATTAGCGTACTGAACGATTTCTATTTTTTTCTATGTGGATTGATTTTCGTTGATCGGGTGCGAACCCGAAGTCAATTCATTCTCTTTGGCTGAAGTCAATCTTCATCAAGACAGCTGACCGAGTCGAAACCTACTGCTCAAGTCTGACGAATGCCGTTCATGAGCTGGTAAAGTCGAGATCAATCAACTGGGATCGGATCCCTGGTGAAAAAGAAAAGAGTAGCTTTCCCCATCTCTATTTGAGACAGATAGAGTTTTCACACAAACGCCTTGACTCGCCTATCCGAATCCTCTACTTTCCTTGTTCGTTCACCTGCCCGGTCTGGTTCATCTTACCCGCTGGCTTGGACGAGTACAGTTCACTGATTTGAATCACTTAAACTAAAGCTCCGATATCCGTAGTACTTCAACCTTCTTTTCTTACTCGTCACAGTCAAGATCCCGCGCATCAAATGATTACTGACTTGAACTAGCACTTGCTGCTATTAACTCAGCAGACGATCAGGCGAGATGCTAATTGGAGAAGAACTAACCGGACCTGCCTTCCCGGAAAGCACGAGCATACAGATTCGTAGTGTTCGTTCGGAGATTCCACTATACCCTTTTCATTCGGGAAAGCAACTCTAGCCTATATTCTTTGTCTTGAATCACAGAGCTCGGACAACAACTATCACAACTGGAAATACGAGAACTACTTACTAGCTATCTGACAGTTTTGAAGATATGCGAAAGAGGGAGAATGCGCTACATCGGATATTGATGAAACAGCTGTAGTGAAAGGCTAGTTAGGTACCGCAGGTAGAGCATCTTTCAACATTTCGGAGAACCACTTTATATTGGCACCTTGGCCAGGTAGATCCGTCCCACTCTCCGGAACCTCACCTCTGCTTTTTTGGAGTACGGGATGACTCGGATGGGCAGATAGAACAGAACCTGTCAGTTATGCCTTTAGGGGACGCTACGGTGCCTTAGCTGGTTCCCGATCCTCCTTCAAAAGTGGTGATGTAGGCGGATTGGTAGGGCTTAACATTATTCGTGTTTGGAGTAGGTGAACTGGGAAAAGAAAGGAAGGGTGATGCTTGTTAAACAAAGCAGCGTGTGCGGCCGCCACGTATAGCTGTAGCATCGGTTATTGCTCTGGTTACGAATGACCCAATCTATCTATGGCAACCACCCCTACTTTTAGTAGATGGAGATGCGCACCTAGGAAAGACGGATGAAAGAGAACCTCCCCTGAGAGATTGGCATTGGCCTGTGGGTCCGCTGCGGTAGAAGGCCTTAGCTGGCGATCCGGGGTAAAGTCCGAGGTTCCCAGAATATGGATATTGAAGGGGGGATGGTAAGACCTTACCGAGTGTGCATCATATCAAGGTGATGGGCCAGGCAGCAATGCAGGAAGAGACCAGTAGGTTTGGTTTGGAAAGCCTGTCGATCCATCCTGATTAATTTACGCTATTTCTGACTAGAGAGAGGACTTAGATCGGAGAGGAGCAGCTCTTTTCTTTTTAACAGAAAGCAGTGATGAATGGGACGGAGCTGCTACACTTCAGCTGGAGCTTATGTATTGGAGCAGAGGTGGCAGTTCAGACAGCAGCTGGAGCAGGACCAGCAACTAGGGGTTGTTCACAGAGCAGCCGTCTTTCCCTCTCAAGCGGAGAAGACTGGTTACATGTCCGATCCGCTAGGGATGGTTCTTCTCGACAGATTAAGCTACTTACTAGAGTTAGGGTATTGAACAAACGGGTGGCAACTTGCCCGATAAGAAAAGTCGCCCGAGTGAAAGAGTTCTTGTTTTAGTAGCTCAGGAGTTGCTTGTTCCTTTCGGCACTAAGCTTACTCTCTTCCAGCTTCTATGGGCTCTTCGAAATAAAATTACCTTGACTACACCCTTCTCGGCTTTGTTACCCAGACACTCATCCTGAGCAATCTCTTCCTGTTCTGAAGTGTCCAGATCTGGCATCTTTGCCTCTTATTGTTCAGGGTCCTCTAGAACCGCAAAACGGTTCGGGCTGACTATGACTAGGTCATTCCACTAGCACAACTAGTGTCCAGCTCCCCCATTGTCACTACTGGCTCGACATTTTTGCAAACACCGACCCTTACTCAATAGGGCAATGAAAAGAGGAGAACGATTGCCATCAGTACGTGAAAAAGTCCCACAAGTGTCAGATTCATGCAAACTTTATTCATGTGCCTCAGGCGTTACTTCACAATCTTACCTCTCCATGGCCATTTTGCACATGGGGAATTGACATCATCGGAAAGGTGACACCCAAAGCATCAAATGGACACGAATACATCTTAGTGGCACAATTGATTACTTTACCAGGAGCGGCATCTTATCAAAGACTGAAATAGGCCAAGATCATTAAAGAAAACATAATCCGCAGATATGGAGTACCGCACGAGCTAATTTCAGATCTGGGATCTCACCTCAAAAAATAAGTTGAGCAGCCGGTATCAGATACAACAGCACAAACCCTCGCCGTACAGGCCTCAGACCAATAGAACAGTGGAGGCATAAAAACATAGGTCAGATCCTGCGGAAGATGACAGACACATATCGAGATTGGCCCGAAAAGTTGCCACTGGCCCTGTGGGGGGTATCGGATCTCCATTCGGACTTCCACCGGCGCTACTCGGATGGAAGCAGTGCTACCTCCCTGGGCAAGGGAAGCCGAAGAAAAAAGGGGGTGAAATAAACTAAAATGACTAGACCGAGTGGGTGCCTTTAGGTGATAGTAATCAGACGAACTTTACTATGTCTCTTCCAATGCCTCCTCCATAAAATGCTTGGTGCGTGAAATCAATAGAATCACTTATCGTCAGGTGCCTTATTTAGTGGTCAAAGGCTGTTTAGTCATTACCAACGTTCAGAGAAGGTGGTTAAAAATAAAGAAGATTCATTCTTGCAACAACGCGATTCGAGCTCTCTTCTCTATTTGCGAGCACTTCTCGGTCTGGTGGAGATCCTTCCACCGGTATCGATGCCCTAAGCGAGGGATTAAGTCGGTTACTAGTAGTTCTATGACCACTTGTTCTTGCAGGAAACATATTTTTCTGTCTCTGATGTGTACACCGGGGTGGGCCTTTAGAAGGCCATAAGTGACTTCCTGGTTCATCTACCTTTTTGGTTGTTGGGCACATAGAGACTTGGGCGGGAATGAGACTTCCAGATTCCAGATAACCATCATCCATCTATTCATTCCTCGAAAGCCTCAACCAAGGACAGGCCTACCTCTCTTTCTTCAGTATTGACTACCCTCTGAATAATTGTACTTTGAAGTCGCGGCAAAGCCAGATTCAAACCTCCTACAATTTATTATGTTCGGGCAGCTCAATTGGTAAATCTCTCGATAAGTTTAGTACGATTCTTAAAGCAATACGTTTCCTAAGAAATATGGCCGCATAGATCGAAAAAAGTAGGTATACGGGGTATCCTCTCCCTTTGGGGTCAGTAGATGCTCTAACAAGAGGTCTTTCGGACTTTGAAACACACGGATCGTTAATTATATATTCATATCGCAAGTTCATCTCATCTTGGGAATTGATTGGCAGATTGAAAGAGGGGTGGAAAGGGGGAACCGCTTACACCGCCCTTGACTCTCTAACCAAGAAACGCGAGGAGTCTTCGGCAAAGCTACTCAAGAATGGTACTTGTGCGCGAGCGTCCCTCTCACTTGTTACGAAGTAGGAGTCTTGGAAGGCGGTTAACACTTTCTGGATTGACCAGTCGAGCCACTCCATTCTGCTTATCGAGCTGGCCCGCGAGTAGCGCTCTTTCGGAAGGTGGTAAATAAATATCAAACGAGTATATTCTTACGAAAGACAACAGAAGCTAGGTCTTAGGACGAAAGAACGCTTACCTTACCCACCACTAGTTTTTAGTGAAAAATGAGCTGCTTCAGTAGCAAAAATATAGACGGGCAAAGGCATTTGACCGAGTGGCCCCATAACGCAGAGCCAGAAGCATATCTAGTAGCAGACGCAAAGAGAGCATAGCCGGCTAGAGATTAGCAGATCTATATTCACCAGTCCTGCTGCATTAATAGCGGGGATATCGCCTGTAGCAGAGGAAGCAGTAGTAGATCCCGTAGTTTATTCTCTTGATTCTGCTAATTCTGTTGATTAAGTAGATTCAGTAGAATCCGTATATACAGCAGTAACATATCCAGCAGCATAGACAGAGACAACAGAGGCAAAGGCGGGAGCAGAGGTAGCATAAGTTTCTTCTGTCGATGAAGCAGTCGACTCAGTGGATCCTATAGACCCATAGCCATAAAGCAAGCCAGAAAGCTCGCAAAAATCCATCCGGAACGGAATCTGACGGGGCAAAGGAAGGCAAAGCTAGCCGTCCCGCTTTCTTATTCTTCAGTAGCGCATGCAGTTGACTTAGCACCCGTTTATTGAATCTCACCATCATCCGAGCGCAGCGAAGCAGCTGTCTGTGTAATACAGACATAAGACACTCAACCTTTCTTTATTTAAAGCGCATAACCGCACATCAAAAATGCTAGTATGAATTCTTCTATTCCCGTTTTCCATTCATGCCGGTATTCTTTTTTTTTTTTACTTAAGCTTTTGTATTCTTGTACTCTATAGTTCTAAAGGAAAGGGCTCTCACTCTCGCGAACCTATGCACCTAGAAGATAGAGATCATTCCCAATCAACCTCCTTATACCTGGTATATAGTTTCGCCCTTATACAACAAGGATGTCTTTTTTTGCAATAAAAACAACAGATCGCTAGCCTGATAAATCCCTGTTGATGGTTTTCTTATCCTTCCACTCGCTGTACATGACTCTGAACTGTTCCCAAGCATTTAGCTGCTTAAGGTGATGCTCCCCCTTCGTACTATCAAAAAATGAGATTCTTGCCTGGCTTTCTTTCGGCTTAACTCTTAAGAAGGCTGCGGTGAGAATGAGGATCACTTCGGAACTCTATGGGAATGGGCGTTTTAGGGCGGGATCTAAAAGCTCTCCAACGTGTTGCGGAGCCTTCGGCCCTGAGAGGAGAGGGTCTTTTGGCTTCTTCAGGGCCGTGTGAAGCTTAGCTTGCTTTAGCAGCCACGTGATGATTCAAGTTCGTGGTAGGCGTAGGAGCTGGGCGAAGCGGTAGCGAAGCTCAGGTGATGACGCAAGTGCGCGGTGAGCGTAGTAGCCCCCTCGGGCA